AAGTATCTGCAGTTTCAATGGTAGAATGTCAGTTAAATGCCATAAGGGTAAATACCAGTCTTAGCAGTTTGAAATGCTTAACATCAGCTAGTTGCTCTAGTGCCAATATAATAAGTTCTTCAATGAGCTTTAGCTCGAATACCAACATCAGCTCTCTTGCGGACCCTGCTTGCAAATAGAGAGAAAAGTTATTAGTTAGAGCTAGCAGCAGAGGCTAGAGCAGCATATGATCCATCAGTGGCAGAGCCAGATGGAATAGTTCCTATAGGTTACCCTGAACTCGTAGTTTCAGCAACAGTAGATTCCGCATTTAGAGCTACAAAGGCATGGGTAAAGCTATAGCACTTTACTCAGATTACAGAGGTTCTTCTATTACATGTTTGCGTGTGTGCTGAAGAATGAGACCTATCTCGAGCGAAGTCCAGGTGTGCTGACGAGGTGAATATCTGGGATCGAACTATCCTATGATCTTTGGCTGTGTCTCGCCAGTTCTCTTATTCGAGTGAAGTAAAGGATGTTATCGAATCGAATTCCTACTCCAAGCTTTGTCATCCCCAGAATTCCCTGAAAAGCGTTTTAAGTTGCCTTAGATATTCAATTTCTGAGCATAGCTTTGATTCGTTTGCTGCGCCAGGGATGGAAATAAAGTGATACTTTCAATTCTGAGATACTTCTACCTGTGTGCTGGACTGTTAATATATCTTATTTATCTGGATGCCAAGGAAAAGTACCCGCCTGTGCTGGAAGAAGGGCATAGAGTGTCACCTTGACGTGGTCATCCGAGCCGCCCAATGAATTTTCTTTTGACTTGCTCCCTCAAGCTTCTTTTAAAGCTGCTTTACTCCAGTACACAACTGCTTTCTCTCGGTACTCCGAGTGACGATCAACCTTAGCCTTAGTTGGATAGGTGCTTTAGCAACTCGACTAGAAGGAGAGGCATACCGCTCAGTCCTATCTTCTTCAATCTACTGGATTACCGGTCAATCAATTCTCTGGTTTTTTTGAGGTGCTTTAGCAACAGTCGCATCTGTTCGAGAGATACAATAAGTCCTCCAATCTTCTACGGAGACTCAACAATATATGCACTACCACGAACTAATCATGGAACACGAACCAATCATAGAAGCGGTAAGTCACCCGCCCCAGAATTGATAAGTATCCACCTGCCCTAACGCAGCAACCCCTAGAGGGCAACTCACATTAGCAGCACGAGCCTGAGATCCCGCTTTCAAGGAAGCCTGACACGAGATAATGCCAATCTTAGCCGCTACCAAGTCACATAAATGGAAGTGAACCTTCTTATCCTGGGAGGGAATGTTGAGCCGATCTTTCTTATAAGTTAGAAGCGGGCAAAGGTGAGTAGTGGGACCTGAGAGTTTCCCTTTTCTTCTTTCGCATGGTGTGCTGCGTACAATCAATGTTCCTCTTTCTTCTGGTGGAATCCAAGTGCCTGGAGAACGCAGATATTGCCACTCCACCCTATCATAGCCTTTGCTTTAGGCGTCTTCACTGCCATATAATCTCGGAAGTCCTTGTATTCTCGTAGATGCCGGAACCAGATCAGGAATAGGTAGACGTATGACTAGACTAAGCCCCTCTCCTCTAAAGACTACCCTCGCGGAATCTATTGGGTCTCACAGGTAGATGAGAGGTTGAGAAGTACTGAACTCAACTGAGTACGCCGAAGAAGACTGCTCGGAGAGGACTAGGCGCTTGGGCACTAGAGTTACTGCTGCTTTAGCAGTGTGCTAAGGAAGCCACCAGGCATCTATCATTCACCCAACCCTTTGATCTTTTGTTTTTCAAGCCTTGCCCATTCTTTCTCTTTTGCTGCTTCTAACAACGCTTCTAGCTGGGCTGTAGCTATTCCCATGAGGACCTTTACCAGCCAACTTCATTTACATCTCTGGACAAGGGCAGAGCCTCCCACATCTGGTAATGTAGCTTCCCTGGTATCGGTACAAGGCAAAGAGTGTCTACTTACAGATTACAGATTAGATTGAGGAACTGGTAAGACAGATAAGTAAGATAAGTCAGACAGCCAGACATACCAGAGATAAAGTATAAAGTATCCGATTTAGGGGTTGGCTAGTCCTGGTTTGGAGGGATTCCAAGGATAAGGATGAAGACTCATAACGGGAAGCCTAAGGAGCTTACTTCCCAACTCCATCGATTCAGTAGCCGCCCTAGTAGCATAAAATGCAATTGCTTCTACTCCCGCTTATCTATGTACTGGTTCATTGATCGAACCAAGGCAGTTGGTCAATCAAAGCAATCATCAGCTAGGTCTAGGGCATGGAAAGCCTTATAAATAAGACTGGCCTCGTAAGTCAATAGAGATAACTCTGTGCTGGAGAGGTTAACTGTTCGGAGAGGTGGATGAGTTTCTGATGTAGCAACCTCCTGCCAATCTTATCTTTGTGCCGATATTGGATTTTGTCGATTTCTCAACTTATTCCGGTAACCATTAAATCGTCCCTTTCCGTCAAAGGCTAATCAGCTAGTCTCAATCGACTCATTTTCAGTTTAGTGTGCTACTCCTCTTCTTTGAGAAAGGTCTAGCTTGCTTCTAGCAACGCGCCTTTTCTTTGCTGCTTCTTTCCATCTTCCAACTGAGATAGATGAAGTAGTGTGGGACGAGATCTCTGTATTTATTGGTGCGCTGGGACGAAGCCGATTGACTCCTTTATCCGATTGATCTATGATTTTGCATTCATGGACGGAGATTCGATCTTTCCCTTGGGGTGGCATAGCCAAGGACGAGAAAGGCTTATGGTGGATACCAAGGTGAAGAGCTTCTAACGACTTCGATGTGCTGGAAGCAATGTTAACCTAACTGCTGTTGAATCCATGGGACAACCTGGCAAACATTACTAGATAGCTATACGATTGGGCGAACTCTTCATTACTCGAATTACCATTCCCAATTTCTTCATTCTTTTATTGAGCTCTTTCGTCACCTCCTTTCATAATGGTATGCAGAGGTCTGTAAGCCGAGCAATTGGAGAAGGGGCTGATGATCATATCTCATAGTTTTGTCAACTTGATTTCTCAATTTCTTCCATTTCTGGTAACAAATCCCCTTCTTCTGCTTTTGTTCTTTCGGATGAAGTACCCGAAGCCTTTTCCTACTTCTTGGATTTATGCTTTCATCTTTTTGCATTTCTTTTGTTTATCCTTTTACGTGTGAGGGTTACTTCGACAGGAGATAGAAGTTGGATGAACCAAGGAAAGTGAGACTGATCTTTCTATCCCGGGCGGCTATCCTCTACTTATAGAATTAGTCGAGACCAGCCGATCAACTTGTTTGGGTGACAGAACTTCCCTTGCCTTATAATTATAATATAATAGGGCTTCATAACTTGATGGGCAGCTAGGAGTAGTGACAGGTGATCGATCTTCTACTATTTCTCGAACATGCTTATGAAAAGGCGGACCAATGAGAGGTGGACCAACCCAAGCATGAGCAGTACAACTTATCATATTCCAAGATTGGCATCTTTCTGTAATCCCTGAAGATTGGTTTATTTATCTTTTATCAGGGCTAAAGCACCTCGGTCACTCTTCCCCAAACCCCAGTTTTAACGGTAAGCCCAAGAATGGGAATTCTACGCCACGCACTTTTCGGAGATACCTTGAGTCATCATACTCTGCTAGCGAAGCCAACCTTAGCTCACTGAGCAACTCTGCCTGAGTAATCTTTATAAGGGCCTTCCTGGCCCCATATATCGATTTATTCAAGAGAATGCCTTTTTGGCTGTAAATGCTTTCTTTCCCCCAGCAGTGATGAACTAACTACCCAAACATTTCAATCATCAATCTTGGATCCCGGATATCAGAGTGAAGCGGAGGATAAAACAACACAACAAAAGCAGGGTGTGATGAAGGTCAGTAAGGTACAAAAAGCTTATGGATGGCGAACAGGCTCAGCCAAGCTACTAGTCTCACTGTGACCTTTAGCATAGTTACTCTAAGCTGGAGACAAAGCCCCTTTAAAGGCTATCTTGCCTCTCCTTTTTACCTCCTCGAAGTTCCCTCTGAAAAGTAATATCGTACCTTGGAAGCACACCCGTTGACCTTTCAATGCACAGAAGACTTTCTTACACGAAAGAGTGGCTTGCTTCGTTAGAGCTTGACTGTCTAGTCTTAAAGTAAAAAATCCCTCGCATCACCATGCCTCTGAGAAGTACCGATGCTTTCCTAGCGAAGCAAATGAAAGAGTGTGCTACGGTAGGATGGCGCTAATGCCAGGCGATCAGGAAAGTGGAACTTAGAAAGAGCTTCGAAATAGATATTATAGTAGCGTTTCCCCCTCCGAAGAATTGTAATGGTTCGTCCTTCGACAGGATCATCTCCAAGTAGTACTACTCAGTCTTTTCCTTGACCTTGTGCTGGCCGCTTTTTGTACAGCATGAAAATTGTTGCGCTAAGGGTATGCTCCAGTTATGTCCCTAGATCCCGCTTCCAATGAACCAGAGTTGCATTAAGCTGCTTTCAAGTAAAAGGAGAGGATCTCAACAGGACAATAGCTTGGTTTGTGCTACAGACCATAGATGCAGCACACAGCTAAAAAGATAAGAAGAGCAGCTTCAAAGCAGAGATTAGAACCTGAGCTAAGGGCTCGGCATTACCACCTTTCTCAAATCGGGAATCTATGAGAAATGCAATTGAATCTAGAGGATCTGGCCTTTGACTTTCTTTCTGTGTGCGATAAGTAGTCAACGGCAAATGACTAGGAAAAAGAGAAATCGGAGATGGATCCCACGGATGATTAATCAAGAAGTTGCTGCACTAGGGCTATGCCATTAATACCCAGAGTGTGCTTTTGAGGAAATCACCACAGATGTATCAGCTACTCAGGGTTGCTTCGATAGGGATGTGTTCACACAAATCATATAATGTGGCTAACAGTTAAGGAAGCTGCTCATGAAAAGCAAAGGTGCTTCACTAGGAGTGTGCTAAAGCCTAGCAAAAAGAATGTCAAAAAGCAAAGCAGCAGTGGCAAAGGGCCGTTCCTAATCAACTGGATAGCAGCATCAGCAGAAAGGGAGAAAGGGCAATGGGACCGGATGAAAGAAGTAAGCAGAAGCTAATCAACCCACTTTGGTGTGGGCATCCAGCTACCTATCTCTACTCCGCAGGCCTATCACGAAGAGCTTCGAACATATGTTGCTGGTGCTCGCCCAAGGATCTCCCTATTTATAGGTTTGGCCGGGGATTGATCTACTTGCGAAAGAGCCCCTGAGGGTGGAATGTAAGTGGCACTTTCTTTGACAGATAAAAGACGAGTTAGTAATGGGAGGAGTGGGCAGCAGCCTTTTGAAGTAGACTCCACCTAGAGGCGATGAGCAGCCTATGGATAAAGGAGAAACCAAAATGAGATAGATTCACCGCGACGCCTCTGGCATTTTCTCCTTGGGATTCCTCTCAAGCAGAGAAAAGTGATCTTATTACTTTTTGGATCTAGGTGGTATCATCAACTACGGTTCTGTTGACTAAGTCGAATAGAAAGCAAAGCCCTCATTCCAGCACAAGCACATTGTCAGGAAAGGCACAAGCTAGCCAATCAAGGCAGGAGAAAGTATCTATGTAAGATAGGGTGCTTCTCCTTTGTATTGTTTGGGATTCCCCGTTGCTTTTGTGCGTACGAGATAAAGATTTTCATAGCTTCAGGCGAGACCCTTTAGTGTGCTCAACTCAGCACAGACTTTGGATCGGAAGGTACTCTCTAATAGTTGGGATTAGTGATTGGATCCCTAAGGGCGGCATTAGGTTTTGCTGCGCTAGAGCGTTTTCGCACAAGGGGTCGAAGAAGAGTTTACTTATTGTTGGTGTGCCTTCCCAACGTCTCTTATTCCATTCTCGCTAGGCGTCTCCTTTCCTTTGTTCAGGTCAGATCTCGGGCAACTCACTTTACTTGAAAGAGTCTGCCTCCTTAGAAACGTGGTGTCGCTAAGGCGCCGCCCGATCAAAAAGAAAAGATGTGAGAGCCCAAGACCCCTGGTTACTTCGCTAGGAATTCGAGAAGATCAAGTCCTTACATCCGATATGTCTTCCGTGACAGCAGAGAAAGGTCAAAGGCAAGCATCCTTTGCTTCAGCAGCACACCATAAGAGTCGTAGCTTTCGACTGATCTACCCAGCACACTGCTAATTACTTCTTTTCTCTGTGGCTTACCACCTCTCTTTACGTTAGTCGAAAACTTATACTGGGATTGTAGTTCAATCAAATGTCAAGTCGAAAGCTTTATCAAAATGAAAAAGTCTATCACCCAAGCCAAGCCGAAGTGATGGAATCATTAGCTCTTAATATTAATAGGTCAGTCCCTTAGTACGATGGAAAACTGTACTACTATCGCATATCGCACACCAAAGAAGGAAAAGAGTCAAAGGTAACCTCCCCAGGTCTAGAAAGCCAAGGCAAATCAAAGCTCGAGAAGTTCTTCTATTATGAAATCTAAAAGTCTATTCATCTATCCAAGGGTCAATTCCAGCTGAAACTCTGGAGTGTGCTACGAGTTCCTGGGTTTTCGGAGTGATGAGCAGCTAATCTTATTGGGTCGATGGTGCGTAGTGATAGGTGCTTTAGCAATTCGACTACAGGAAATGGGAACATGTCTTGCAGTCTTAGGACAAGAATTTCTTTGTTGTGCTTCAGCCGGTAGTTGGAAGAAAGGCCAAAACTGAGATGCTATTGGCTATGCCTTCCTTTACGAGCATTCCAGTAGGTAGGAGTAGGTCAGCTATTAACGTACCGGTGGCGAAGGAAAGAAGAGAGTCTAGCTCAATCAAATTGAAAAGCAAGGAACTCGGTTAGTCTCCAACAGGACTTCACTCCTAATGCTCTTGGGATAGCTAAGCAAAAAGAAAGACTCGTGGCCAGCTCAAGTGGAATTGGATTATTCGGCTGCTGTCTAAGGAAAACGTAAGCAGCACCTGTGAAAAGCGCGAAACAGTATGCTGAACTTTTAAGGGTTTCCAAGGTAAGCTTAAAAAGAAGAGCCCCTTTATAGGGAATAGGGAGATCTCACTTCTTGGGTTGCCATCTTTCTTGGGGTAACATCTCGTACGTACCTGATCAGCTACTGATCCCAGAGGACTAATCATAATTAGTATGCTCGAAAAGTCCCTGGCATTTCTTCTATCCTTTTACTAATTTACTAATTCTTAATTATCTTTTTCACTAATTATTAATTCTATCTTTTCTACCTTTTAGGCATCCCTGATTATAGTGGCAGTGGCACGTCTTTCATAATTCCGAAGTCGAGAGCTTTCCTCTCCTTAGCAGTCGAGTTCCTTTGGACCTAACTCCCAGGGGCAACAGGACACATAAGGCATGTCAAAGAAGTACCATGGGAAAATAGGAGGTATAAGATGACCAGGAAACAATTTACTAGCGAATTAGCATATGCACTTTTGGAACATTTCCAAGGTAAGCCGGGAATACAAGTTCCCGGTTACTTCGCTACCCTAACGAAGTAACCCCCGCAGCCCCGTAGCCCCCTTTGACGGGGGACTTTGACGTGGGTTGAGGGCGAAAAGGAGAGGTGTCTCTTGGTGACTTCTGTAATATGAGCTAGACTTGGTATTGGTTTTACACATGAGAGACGGATGTGCCTATCCAATCAGAGGGAAGGACGGAAGTTGCTAATCAGAGGTGGGCAGGGTTCCTCTCCACACTCTCAACCTTAATTATCTTTCTCCTCTGTGGCTATAGCCTCGGGTTCATATGGATGAATCAACCGACTGTGGAATTTTCTTTGCCTTTGCATCTCCGTCTTCACGTGCCATGGAAATTTCTTTGCTTTCTTCAACCCTTACGGACCTTTACTTTATTCCTATCTGTGTGTTACTCCTAGTACGCACTGTTGAAGTATCCGGTTTCCTTAAGGCCTAGATTCAATCGTATTTTTGATACTTGGGAGATATCCGACGAGTACCTGTTTGGCAAACCAAGGAAGCTGTATACTCAACCTCTGTCCCGAAAGTAGCTTTAAGGTCTAATGACCCGGATCGAGTACACTGATTCAATCTTTCCGGTCTTAACACCTCTACTAAGTAAGCAGCTCCATTCAATGACGATCTGTCTAAGGAGTCTTCCGTCGTCGAAGTGATTCATTTATTCTGTCAGTGGGCTCATAGATCAAGGAGTGTGCAGCAGCACATTGTGCTAAAAGCTGGTTATCGTGTCTGCCTCTTTCCTCTCTAGCCGCCCTTCAGGCTGGTCTATCCAAACAAAAAGCAGAAAAAGAAACTCTAGCTAGCTAACAAACCTTTGCTTTCTCTAAGACTCCGGGTGATTGTACTGGCTAACCTTTTCAGAGGAGAAACGCCGAGGGCATCAAAAGCAGAATAAAAAACAAGGCATGTTCAATGAGAAGGTATGGGATAAAGACCCAAGGGATATTCTAACGACAGATACGTTCTTTCGATACGGAGAAGGGGCTCCAAGGTTCGTTGAGACCAATGAAACGATTCGGTAGTTAACAATCTTTCGATTGAGCTGCTATCTTATTGAACGCAGAGAGTGGCTACTGCTTCAAAGCTTTGAAAAGGAGCTGCCCTTCTCTATCCCGTACTCCTATTCTTCTTTTCCTCTAATAATACAAAGCATCTGTTTGTAGGTAAACAGGTCAAGCACTATCTTCAGAACAGTGAGAAGATGCCTAAAGCTAAGAATAAGAACGAGGGAAGTAGCAAGGAAGATGAAGACCGGATATTAAAAGGAATATTTCACAAAGCCGAAGCATTACAAGCATACATAAAAGAGGAAGCCTACCGTAGACCCCCACACAAGACAAAGTTCACTAATAACATAGTACGTGAACACAAAAAGACATAGAAATAGAACAAAAGGAGAACAAAGAAAAGCCATGCAGTACTTTGGGTCGACCGGACTCCTTATTTAAATATTAGAAGAGAGTGGTTCTAGTCTCCCCGGCGACCGCGGATGAAAGCAAAAGCACCACGCACAATTAGGGCTTCCTGCTCCTCCAGGAGACCAGAAATCCTTTGTTGCAGGCCGCGAATGTGGTCCCGAAAGGCTTGCATCCTTGCACCCACTAATTCCGGGTCCAGAGCAGGCGGGTGCTCCCAGAACAAGCCCAGCATTTCCTCCCAGTGGAGCTTTGCGTTTTCCGCGGCTTCGATTTCTTGTGGAATGATCGCCAGCCTATTATAGATCTCCATATCATCCATCTCTCTTAACTTTCGACTTCTAAGTGTTCTCAAATATAGACGGAAAGCTGCTTCTATTTATAGGCAGGCTAGTCTTCTTATCTTAACTTAATGAGTCTTCTTACGTAACACGTTTAATATGGAACACCCTTTAGTCCGCTGAAGAATCAAGTACGCTGAAGACTTTAAAGGCCCCATCCATCAAAGAGTTCTTTTTGGCGGGTATTGCCACGCGGCTTAATACCGATCACTCCCTCAGAAAGAAGAGGCAATAATAGAACGCACAGTAGAGAGTACTCCCCCGCGTTTCTCGCAAAGCCCAGAGCACTCCTTACTCGACAGCTCCTGACCAGAGTCCTCGTTGGCCCTACTTGCACTATTTAGCTCTGCCTGCTCAGAGCTCGCTTTTCTTTGTCTATTTTTGATTGGCTGATTCCCAGGTACATAACAGCCCTCGGCCAATCCTTACTCGACAGCTCCGTCCTTTCTCTTAGGTGAGCCAGTGAGACTGAAGCTAGCTCTCTTAATTATCTTTCCCCGGAAAGACGGAACAGCTCACTCTGTCAGTCCAATACGTATAGATTAAGGTAGCGCACTGGCAATAACTTTTTCAGTACAACGAGTCCCCATGAACCACTGTTGTTTTTGGGCTTTCCTTGGATTCGTGTGGCCCATCAACTCTTCCCTAGTAATTACATTTTGGACTCGGGCGTGGGCTTTTCTTTTCCATCAAGCGGGCTCAGTATCATAATTATCTCGTCCCCCTCTCATCTTCAGCACACTGCTTGTTAATGGGCTTAGCTTGTCAATGGGCTTAGATAGATCAAAGCATTAGATAGCAAGAATGTTAAGTCCTTCAATATTATTCTTCTTCAGTGGAGCACAAGCACACCATGGCGGAGAGCACACCCAAGAGAAAGTCAATAACTCTATATGATCGGCACTATTGAGATCGCACATCAGTGTTCGCAGTCTCCTCTCTTGAAGCTCTCGCTTCGATGTATGCTAAACCATCTCAATAAAGCGGTGTCAAAGGAACAAAGACCATCGATATGCAACTCATACACACCAAGTCCCCTTTGCGCTCCTTGGCCAACTGCTCCTCTTATTGACATCGTTCTTGAAGGTCTTGGTGATGACTATCGCGCAATCCTCTACTCACGGGATATTCCCAGCTCTCTCTGTGCTACGGATCCTTATGTTTACTGAAGGGTGTTGCTTTGCTAGGAAAAAAGGCTCTGTGCTGAATCAAAAAGTAAAGAGACATATAGGTCTGTGTTAAACCTACGTTTCTTAGGAATGCTAGAAATGTTACGAATGTGAAAACTAGTAATCTCAGTAATCCCAGAAAGAACCAGAAACAGCAGTGGAGAGCTACATGGAAATCCCAGTGGGAATCTGCTATACTTTCCAGCACATAAGAGTAAGATATCCTAAGCAGGCTAAGATCAATGAAGCTAAAAGCTTGAACGAAGAGGAAATGACTGGAAACCCACTTCTCATCTCGTTGGATCGATCCCTCATACAGATGATAGCTTGTCTGCTTGTGAAAGAAAGTGACTCTTATGATCTCTTGGCTCGTGCATAGAACTAGCCTGCAAGGTCTCCTCAATCTATCGTCTATGGAAACTAAACTCTACTAGAGAGAATAATAGTGGCAGTAGAAAGGAAGAAGGCATGAAGAAAGGTGGGAAGGAGGACTCTTTAAACAGAAGCTGACAGTACGGATCCTAACAGCAGAGGATAGCTTCGGTCACTCGCTTGCAGACCTTCCTATACAAATGAAAGACATCGCAGCAAAGGACAGGAAGACTGCTAAGCCACATACCTGCACACATCATGCATAGCAATTCCCAGACGGAAAAGATAGATACTTGACAGACAGCTACAGGCGGGCGTACTTAGCTACTAATGCTGGGAAGAGGAACCCAAGGGATACATTTGACCCCGGTAGCAGCTCATAACAACAAGAAGCAGAGAAGCAACGGGTCGAGTTACTGCGTTCCTCATCAACTAATTAATGAGAGCTTCCCCTTTTTGTTCTGTGTTGCTTTCCTGTGCCAGCTGCGGCGGGTAGTCGTTGTTGCTATTCCGAGCGGTGCTTCCTGTCTGTCATGAATGAGTATATCTGCTGATGTGCCGGAACTTGGAATAACAGTGCTAGATCTCTCCTTTGTTCTGTTTCTAGTCCTTTACTAGTCTTTCTCTTCTTTCTTCCTTCACTGAGAATATGCTGTACTCTCTCCCTTCCATTGGCCCAGAAAGAAACCGTTTGTTGGTTGTTGATGAAACAAACAGGAAAACAATTGTTTGAGTTGTTCCGTTGTACTGCCACTGTGACACGGGGGCCAGCCGGGTAAGGTTTGTCGTTTATTACTTATGATATTCGATGTGCTGGTACTGCGTACCCTTGATCCGCTTTCCCTTCTTTTGCCCGTTTGTTGTAATGTTTTTCGGGGCTGCTCCCGGTTTGCATCTTTTGTGTGATCTGCCGGGTTAGCCCCGCTTTTCTTTAATTCATCTTTTCTCTCTTACTGATTGAGGATTCCTTTGTTCGTGGTACAGCCAAGCGGGGAACCACCAAGTGCAGCTAAAGCAGGGCCGCTAGGTCCGAAGAGTAACTGCCCTTCTGACTTCCCTGTCCGGGATCTCTGCACTGGATGTGGAGGCGCGTAGCGCTGCGAAAAAGAAAGGGTTGCCTTCCATGCCAAGCCAGCACATGGACCGGATTGTTACTCGCTACGCGCCTCTGCATGGTGAGATGGGAACAAGTTGTCATGATGTATGCAGGTAAGTGAGCGATGAACGCCTGTCTCTGTTGCTGCATGTGCTGTTTGTTTGTTTCCGAGGTGGTGTGGTCTGCCCCCGAGGAATGTCTAGGAGAAGGGTTTTCTGCTGTGATTGCACCAAGTGCAGCTGCGGGTTAGTATCTCTTCCTAGGTGGGAAGGGGCACGACGAGGAACGAAGTCAAACCATACCACGTACTCACACCATTGTTCATACAATGTCTATAAGCGGTGTTTTCTGCGATATGTGCTTCTGGCTCTCCACAAAGGAACATCTCCAAGGGAGGGGGCGTGAGTTGCTTAAGCTTCATCCCATCCCGAATCCTTGCAATTAACACACCACGAAGATAGGGACTGAGAGGTAATCCTCTTCCAATCCACCACTCGAGTGGTAACCGATCAGGACCGACTAAAAGCTTACTAGATAACGCCTGAATCCGACTAAAACGCCGGGATAGGGCCTTAGTGTCCATTTGTCCTAGCACGCGGTATCCAGCTTTATTTAACCTTAAACAAGTCTTAGGACTTAACTTGTACTTATAGGCCAACTGCTGAGTACCAACGAGGAAGTAGCTCTCAAGCACAGCTTTCGCAGATACTGGGGATAAGTCCTTCGACATTATCTTAACCCAGAACCGCTTGGCGAACTCAAGACAACCCGTCTCAGATACAATAGACTTGGCATCAGATATATCTACTTGCAAAGCATCAAGTAGAGAACGGTACTCCTTAGCCACACTACGATCGGCAATGACGATGTCATCACCTAACAAAGCGTAGTCGAGAAATGGTCTCGTCTGATGAGGATATGCTCGTAATGCTGCCAACCACACAATAGCATGGTGGGACAACGCGAATAGAGCCCAGGAGCCGTAATAACCCAAAGGTTGACCTGCAACAAACACAACTTCGTCATGCCGTCCAGTAACGGACTTCAAAGAGCATGAGTTGAGTGCTAAGGCACCATTGACAATGCACGATGCCATCGTTTGACCGAAAAGGCACGCCATAAGCTCATATATGACTGGAACGGGCCACCGATCGGTGGCAGCGCTCAAGTAAAAACTTGCTATAAATCTTGGGCGTCTCTTTGCCAGACGATGGATAGGACCTTCTTGATGGAAGGTACCGTCTTGTGGAATACGCCTAAGAACAGACATACCCCACACATGCACGGGGTATAACAGACGTTGTTTAAACCAGTTACCGATTACAAACAAACGCCGCTTTCCGGCCACCCTCTAAGGACTGAGCCAAACGTCCGGAATAAAGAGGTTGAGAAGAACGGTCGAAGCCCATGGCGAGGGAATCAAACACCAAGCCAGGCCAAGCCTCATAAAACCTCAACCCTTCATTAGCTGCCCAGGTACTAAATTGCGTATCAAACGGGTACAAAGTATACCCAGGTTGAAAGAGAATACCTGGACTGAAAATACCATTCGGTTCTGAATGAATGATTCGCAGCTGGCGGGCAAAAGCCGCGATTTCCAAGAACATCGCAGAGAAGAAACAAGTCTCCTTCCGTTCTTTAGGAGCAGGCTGCTCATCACTACCTGTAACCTTTTTAGACCACATGTGCAACTGAAGATTCGGTTTCGGCGGACGCAGTTTTTTGAGCTTACGCTCTTCACGAAGTTGCCTCCGTGCTTCACGGCGCGCTTCCTCCTCTTCAGGGCTCCGTTGGATCTTATGTTGAACAAGGTTACTTAAATCATTAGGGGTGGACTTCCAGGACGGGACAAACTTAAATCCCTTTTCTAAGGGGATTGAGTTCACCCAGGGGAGATAGCGTCTGAACAAATTTTCTACATTTTGTTTAAGTTCAGAACACACCTCTTTAACCCGACCCATATCTTTAATGGGAGTCACAATGGTACGGAATGTGCTAGCCTTTATAGGCTTCGCCAATTTAATAATCCGACACACTGAGAACCAAGAAAGATACAATCGGACCAACTGATCTGCCCGATCATCCCGCACTTTGATCAATTGGCGGTGATGGGTAGGGATTCTAGTTGGTATCCCAAGCAAGCCAGGAAGGCAGCGCTGCGCGCCTACGGTCCTTTGCTGTGTTAAGCATGTGTTGCTGAGCTAACCATGTCAACAGTATGGAACCCCGCTCGTAGAGACCTTAAAAAGAATACAAGCAAGTGTAGCTCACTCTCCCGAAGGGAGCTTAGCAACAGTAGTTAGTTAGAAACAGCAGCCGCGGATCAGTCGGAGAAGTCGTTTCTACCATTTCAATCGGACAAGAAATTCCGAGACCTTTCAAACAGCGTATTCTCGGCACGAACCAGGCCCGCTGGGAGAGTCAACTTTCTGATTTCCGAATTGATTGGAAAAAACTCCAAATTGGGCCAGAGACAGGTACGGAAAATTCTCAGGGGCCGAAGCGCCAAGTAGGAGAGGTCAGAGTCAATATCTCGTCCGAGACTCGTCCTATCCTTTCTTTAAAGTGGAAACGGCGTTACCGTCATTGAAAAAGAAGCGAACAGGGAACGGCGGGAGAAAGACTCGGCATTCAGGCCATGCTAGTACAGTTTGTTTTCTTAGCTACACTTGCTTCCATCAAGAGCTCCCAAGGCCACCTGATTCGGAGTAGCCCGTTCGTGGCAGAGATTTTCATTCCAGTTGGACTTGGCCAAATGCCAATCCTCCTAGTTGTGGAAGTGGTTGGAACGGTTTCCTATTCCTATCGAGCAGCTGAGCCAGTGAAAAGCGGGACAGGGTCACAATCTTCCAAATTTGAAAAGCAAATAAACAAAAGTCGGAGCTGGTAACGCCTTGGTGAGCAAATCGGCAGGTTGTTCTTTAGTAGAGATGTGTTCGGTTGTAATGAGTTTGTCTTGAACCGCATCACGCACCTGATGACAATCAGATTCAATGTGCTTCGTGCGCTCCATGAAACACAGGATTGGCAGCAATATTCATAGCAGACTTGCTATCACAAAATCACTTCATTGGTTCGTCATGTTTGATACCAAACGAGAGAAGTAACTCCTTGAACCATTTAAGCTCGCACAAAGCAAACGCCATAGATCTATACTCGGCTTCGGCGGAAGACCTTGACACTGTTGGTTGTTTCCTAGTTTTCCAAGAGATCGGAGAACTACCAAGATAGAACCGTTCAAGCAGGACTTGCTTGCTTCGCCTGTTGATTACCTCTCCTTTCAGTCGAGTTATTTAAACCTCTCCTGAAGCGTCTTATTCAGATATAGATATTACAGATCCGCATACGAAAGATTGGAATGACCGGATAACTGCCCAAAGCACTACTAAATGGGTGTCAAAGAGGAATGAAATGGGATGACTGATTGATGGATACGTGGTAATTTTCCACTCCTGAACGACTTGGTACTCCCTCTTTCTCTATGGATCGAGCATATGAGGTGCCACTCTACCGCACCAATGCAGGTTATGAAATTCTATTATAGATGCTCCCCCCGGTGTCTTGCCAGAAGCTCGTTTTCTAACCAAAAAATGGAAGATTTGAAAACCCCATCCCCCCCGGAACTGGAAAAGGACCTAAACTCGTGATAGAAGCCGTCTTTCTCTAGTAGGAAATCAAAGACATCGGGAAGGCTCGCGTATTCCTATTCTTGTTATGGGAGACTGTCCATACCCTATCTCGACTCCGTTCACAAGACCATAAAGTAGGGAAAGGCGGGTTTGATCCTATCATTTGTTATTTTCGTTTGAAATGGCAACACTAAAGAAGTGTGGAAACAGAGATTTAGAAAGCAGAGTTAGAGACCCCTTACCCAGGGATGTGATTGGGAAAAGAGCCATTGGAAGGTGACTAAAAGACCAGAAACAGGGGCTACCCGAGCTAATGATAGAGGCAAGAACACTTTCCGGCCAGGCCTGACTATAATCAACCTTACAGATCCCACTCAACCTTTTACACCGATGTATCGTACTCTCTCGACCAGGTCATCATAAGAAAATACTGCTAAATCTTTCCAAAGTTATAGAAGGAGGGAAGGCGCGCTACAACTAAATAACAGCCAGCTGAAAAATGCTAGCTAGTTAGGCTAGCGCGCAATGGCTTTCTCTGCTCTGATAGGGGCTTGCTTCTTCAAGCTCTGCCCAACCTATACAAGGTGCTGCTCGCTTTCTCTCAGCCACTAGTGGCTTATGTGGTGGTCGACATTCCTACGCGCTCCTCCTTGCCCCCTACTTCAGAATCCAAAGGTAAACTTTGGATGTTGTCGTGACGCTTTGGTTACGAAGGTTACCGGGGTCTAGGTTTATGGATGGAGTCAGTCAGCGAAAGTCCTCAATCAATATCAACAAGATGTCGTGACCGCTTAGACTTGGTGGATTTTGTCAGAAAAGAAAGTTGGTTTTGGGGGTTCATTGATTAGTACACCTCTGGTGCTGGTAAGGTCGGAACCGTGGTCGTCCGTCTCCGGTTTGCCGGCCGATAAGATCTCTGAGATTGATCAGCCAGCTGGGTTGGTTTGGCTATTCCTTTCTATTGAAAAGGAGTCAGCTGTCTGCGCGAGTCACCTTCTTTTAGGCTCCGCTGAACGACACGGCATTCTCGTTCAAATATAGGCCGGCCGTACTTGTGATGGTTCCCAAGGATCCAATATGACCACTTAGGTCTACGTTGCCGCGATATTTTTCTATGGAAGCGGGCGGGCTGTTAGAAGTTCGGCCCGGTTTTTTTTGGTGTCGTAGGGGAGGGATTGACCTTTCTAACGCATATTCAGTCGTACCGGCATGGCCCCACTGATTAGTTTTCAATCGGAGCATCAAGCAGCGCAACCCGGTTCTACTTGACTAAGCCCCGTGCTCGTCCAAGGAGGGAGTTTGCTTTACCCAACTTCCTTTTTGATAACAAGGCAGAAACCTCCGACCCGACATTCAAAAGTTTCGAATGAAGAATGAAGAGTGCCCTGCCCCAGCAAGCACCTACTCAATTCTAAATAAAAAAGCGTGACTTTACTAAACAAGCAAGAAAAGCCCTTTCGCACTTCTTAGTAAAGCCTAAGCGCTTGTTGCTAAAGGTAAGGCCGGCTTTCTTCGCATGCTTGAGCGCATTACGCATTAATAAAATACATATATATATCAAGCTTTCCTTGAGTTTTCAATAAGGGGCATCTATAGTAAGGGGCCTTTTCAATAAGACTCGCGCTAGGCGATCACGTTTTTTGTCTTCCCAAAAATCGAATATCTTTTAGTTGGTAAAGACCCACCCCTAGTTTAAGTCAGAATGAGTCCCCGGGACCCCGGGACATTGGCTTCCGCCAACAGTGGACTATTAAGGATCGCATCCCGCGCATATTCTACATTATAGCCTGCAACTGATTCAGCTTCCGCTTCTGGGAGATCAAACGGAGCTCGATTAGTTTCTGCTAGACGAGAAATAAGGAACATAACCAATACAGGGAACAGGGGAATACCAGACCATATCTGCTTTTGCGCCATGACAATCTCACTCGAATTACGGGGACCTACACATATTAGTACAGTATACCGGGGTGTCCCCGGCCAGAACCACACGTGCAAGTTTCCCTGCATGTGGCTCGTCCGTGCTTTCCGAGGCGCTGCCTGTGACTCAGCATGAGAGAAGGGGGCGGAACTGCACACTCTCGTGTTCAGAGCATTGTACGAGTGCGCAAAGCTTTCTTGAAGAGGCTGGGCTGCTTCCTTTTGCCTTTATTCATCTATACTAAAGCCACACACGACCCAATAGGAACGATTTCAGCGCCCCTCTCTAGATAAGAAGTAAAACGCGCCATCACCTACAGCCCTTTCCTCTGCCGGGGACTTCCATGAAATGAAAACGGGCGGCATCGTTGTATGCTCTACATTTGTTGCCCTGGTTTATATCCCGGAGTACTCCTATGGCCGATCTGTCACCCAACCTACTTAAACAACCTAAAGGCTTGTCCCTGTCCCGCTTTTAGAATGACCCTTATGGCACAGCTTAGTCAGTTATTCTCGCAGTTAAGATAAGATTCGGACCTCCACTTCTCTGAAAGCATGGTGCTTGCCTCCTCCCTCCTTGGAGCTCGTCCATTCGTTGGGTGATCCCTTGCTCTCACGTTCGAGTGTTTTCTCGTCGTTTAGGCCTGTGAGTGAGATTTCTGCTCATTGCAGTCACCTCCGGGGTTCTTCGCACCTGGATAGTACCAGGACCCTTGTGCCCCGGCCCTTGATCAGATAAAGCTTCCCGTCCGAAGCCCGACCTATGACCCACAACTCAAAATGAGCCTTGCGACGAGACGCGGACATTACCCATGCTGCGGTTCCCTCCGGTCCGTTCCCGGGTTGGGTTAGGGGAACATCCGAGCGATGATTGCCTTCGCGGATACAAACGCGCTCACAAGGCGCACAATAAGAATAAGACCAATAGAGACTTCATAAGAGACCATTTGAGCTGCAGATCGTAATGCTCCTAGAAAGGCATATTTCGAATATAGAGGAGTTCAAGTTACCAACAATCAACGAGTTGATCATACCCTTCTATGAACCGTACGAGCACGTCTTCTCTCACACCCCACCGCGCTTACGGCTCTATACCCCAACCCTACTTGCTCTGGACCCCCCCGGTCCTCCCTTTCTATTCCTCGGTAAGCGGGCCGTGGGAGCATGGCGGGAGACAAAGTCCCCTTTTGACTGATAGAAAGCATCTCTCTTTTGTCTCTCCTGACCCGAACCCGCCATCACAATAGAATAAGTCCGGGAGAGTAGCGTCTGAGACATCTTTATCTGAGGAGGAGGCTTCGTCGTCCGGCTCATCCTCGGAATTCGAAAATCAAACTGAGACAGAACGGATTGTTTCAGTGACATATCTAATCAGACTGAATAGGATTTGAAGAGCTGTCACCATCATTCAATTCACATCAATTTAAGCAGGCAGGAAGGGCGCGGAAGTTACCGTTTATAGAATGCAAGCAAGGTAGCTTGCCTGCCAAGCCGATAGGCGAAAGGGCGAAGCAACTCAAAGCTCTCCGGGGTTTGAGGGCGAACTGATCGACTTGCATGTGTTAAGCATATAGCTAGCGTTCCTTAGTCTCAATCACAGACCTTTTTCCATTTTAGGTGAACGAGGGTTACCGGCTCTACGACCTTGCAAGGCACTACAGTAGAGCTCTTTTGGCCTGCCACTTTCTCAATCGAAAATGTCAACTGTGAATATTCTCGCGTTTCTTTATGTAATTTCAGGATTTCTTTTCGTTGATCGAATCGAGCACATAGGAATTTTTCCCTAAGTCAATTCATTCTCTTTGGCTGAAGTTAATCTTCATCAAGACAGCTGGCCGAGTCGAAACCTACTGCTCAAGTCTGATGAATGCCCCGTTCATGAGCTGGTAAAGTCGAGATCAATCAACTGGGATCAGAGACTGGACGTCTATTTCACTATCCCGCTTTTGTCTAAGAAAGTCAGATGCCTATGCGGGATCATTATGAACAGGTTACGAGGCCTGAAGCGGAAGCGGCTATTGAACTGTCGGGGGGACTGGATCAATCAAAGACACTAGTCGGTAAACCCCAGGCACTGGAATTGGACGATATAGTGGCGGCTATGGAAAAATTCTTTGAAATTGGTACTGGCATCCTTGCTTCTGTCCCCGTTGCCTCTGATAGCTATGCCCCCCGCCTCTCTTTTTGTCTCTGTGACTCGAGAAGCGAGTCTCGATCTCAAAAGGGTACTTGTATTAAAAAAATCGAGATCTTTCAGGTGCTCCCAGATCTGGAGCAGGCGATGGTTCTTGAAAAGGGCTAGGGATGCCTAGAAAAGGTGAATAATTAGGCTATTCTGCTGCTGCTGGTCATGGAAAAATGGATGAAACTGAAGGGTCTGCTTCGACGCTCCCGACCTTCAACTCCGGATTATGCTATGCCTTTCCTTTCGGGGAGCTTCCGCCGGCTCAGATGCTTTCTTTGCCACGGATGCCTTCGGTTTGAGGTCAGGGACTTTTTTTTTCGGCTGGTGGCTGTGATGCTAGAGGCTAAGTGCTGTTAGTGAGACTCGGTAAATCCGGTCCACTGTAGGTGCTACTTCTTGCTCTTTTGCCCCCATTTCTCTGTGATTGGCTTTAGAACCGGGAAAAAAGAGTCAACAACAATCAATCAGTTATGCCTCTCCTCTTCCTGCCTCTCTAGCTGGCTTGATCTTAGACTCCGCTACCAGAGAAGAGCCCTTGTGTCCCTAGCTAATGGATGCCTCTTCCATTAGTGCTCCTTCCTCTGATGTCTCCGCTCGGTCAACCGTCTCTGGAATTTCTTACTTTTCCATCTATATAAAATGAAAAGAAAGATTTGTGTTTAGCTCGCCTACACAAGCCAGGGATTCTACTTGACTTTTCAGATGTTGCTTATCCAGGCTTGGTGGTAAGGGAATGGGTTAAGCCAGCTCGTGACAAAAGTACCTCTCGGTCTTCTGGTTGAGACCGATCCAGGAACCCCACCCGTGCTTATCGATTGATAGAATAATACGTATATAATCAGAAGGCTGCTTTGTGGAGTGATCTTTCTCTCTAACCTCTAACTATCACTAAACTAAACAAAGTGGAATTGAATAAGAGAAGAAAGGTCCACAGAAGGTTGGGAAGTAGTACGCCCGGTTCACGAGGTTCTACCACTGCAGGGCCCAATCATAGTCAAAAGAAGAGTTTGATCCTGGCTCAGAAGGAACGCTAGCTATATGCTTAACACATGCAAGTCGAACGAAGTGCTCCTGGACGACTCTTTGAGATTCCGTAAGTAACTTAGTGCATGTGCCTTTAACTAAAATGAAAAAATCCAAAATTTATGAAAATCAAACTTATCATGAAAAACCAACTTATCGTATTTTTGCCCCTGCTCGGTTCCGTAGCGGGGTGCTTTTTCGGACGTTTTCTAGGATCAGAAAGCGTTTCCCGTTTAGATCTGATTTTATTCTTTTTCCTCTTGGTTTTGACAATTTTTCTATTTCGCTCCTTTAAGCACTATTTAGGAAAGAGGATGACACAATGGTGTTATCTAGCCCTTATTTGTCAAATCTCCATCTTTCTCATTCTTTTACGTATCCGTATCTTTTCGGGTTTTGGTACATTCTCCGCGGATGTATTTTCTTTCTTATTTATTGGAACATATGCAGTTACGGGTTCATCTGGAGGGATAGTTCCTCATGGTTACCAAGGCGATGCATCTTCATATTCAGAATGGTTTACTTACACATCTGATATGGAAGATTCCGCCAGTTCCGGGCCTAGTAGCTCGTCGGTCAATCAACCGATTCAGAGGGAACAGGCTGGTCCATCCAATGCCTTACCCGCCCCTGCCCCAGCAGCTCAACAGCAGAATCACCTGGATCAACCATTTGATGAAAATGGGGAAAGGGAGGCTCGGGCACAAGAGCACGCCCGCATCTCTGCCGAAGTAGAGATTATCACAAACGCCTGCGAGAATTTGGAGGCGGCCATGGTACGGAAAGCACACATTCTCTTGCATCAACGCGCGATAACTCTCGAGGATCCAGAAGATGTCAAGCGTGCTCTCCAGTTGGCTCTCCATGACGACTGGGAGCACGATATCGATGACCGTCAGAGGCATTTCACTGTGCTCAGGCGCGACTTCGGAACAACTCGCTGTGAAAGATGGAATCCTTTCATTGATGAGCTCAGAGGCCTGGGGAACCATCAGGTCAACCCCAGACATTATGTCGACTAAACTTCACCTATAATGAGGAGGACCGGTTGAAAGCTAAGCCGGAGTGGATGGAAGGTAAGGTTGGGTCCATCTACACTATTATTCTAGTTTTGGTCTATCACCCCTTTCTTGGAAAAACCAAGGCGATTGAATTAGCAACGGGAAGGGAGGAAAGGGCTAGTCCCCGAAAATGCCCGTTAATCCAAAAAGTTGGGGAAAAAATCTTCCTTATAATCAAATAAGGCTTCAGCGTTGTAACAAGCCTTCTGAGCCAGGATCAAACTCCTCCTTTTGAAAGAGTTCCACCGCCCGCCTACTCCCCCCCCGCGCCAGCCTCTGTTCCAGCCTGTCAGCTAGTGAAGTCCGTTTCCTAACCTAAGGGAGTAGGCTTTGCCTAGGAGGACAACTATTATATGTTTTAAACTGAATTCTACTGTTCACCTACAACCCAACCTAATCTTACTGAAACTCTTGCTTTTCCTTGTTATCTTTCTTTTGCCTATCGAAGCTTTCTGTTGTAGCTGTTCTAACTGCTGTTGTGAAGCGGTCTTTCCCAGGTGTTGCTAGCTGAGTGCTATCTCTTGTTATCCCTCTCTATATCTCCTTCTGAGTTGGGTTCCCTGATGGAATGTGCTACGGTACGTTGCTGTTGTTGTGATCTTGTGCTCTATCCCCTCGAGTTCTTATCCGACCCAGTATGATGCCATTGGGTCGGGCTACACTTCAAGGAATCCCGGGCATACACAAAAGCAGGGCAGAGAGTCTCTAAGCAACACATAGCTTGCGCCTTCACTCGCACTAACAACTGCCAAGCTTGCTTACTTCACCCTACTTACCTATCATGTACAGTCCGTTTTAATAGCTTGGAAAGAAGACTCTTTAAACAGAAGCTGACAGTACGGATCCTAACAGCAGAGGATAGCTTCGGTCACTCGCTTGCAGACCTTCCTATACAAATGAAAGACATCACAGCAAAGGACAGGAAGAGACCCCCTATGATACGATGAACGGGAAATAAATCGATCCTCCTTTATTTAAGTCCCTCGTGGAATAAGAATTAGCTGATGTAGAAGGCTTCTTTCTTATCCTATCCACCACATCTTTTACATACTCAGACAGACTCCAGCGCCTATTTCAAGCTAAAGAGATCACAATAGTCTCTTCGCTACGCCCCTACTCTTTAGACTGAGACTCGCCAACTTAACCAATGGCTTAGAGGGCGAAGGACAAGAAAGTCAATTGGTCACTTACAAGAACTCAACTCTTTCCCTTCCGGCTCTGCTTTCTTCAAAACGAAGAGTTTCCTATCCGGAAGAAAGAAATGCTTGGACCAAGCCAAAGCCAAGAAAGGGGACGGGCGTGTCATCTCTCAGCGAGATTGTGCTTATATATGTTCTAGTCTGTCCGACTGATGATAGGTCGAAAGACAAGATCTCTCATTTAGTCTAGTAAAAAAGGATCTATTATAAATTCCTTGGCATCTATCTCTATAGATGCGCTATCGGTGACTCGATTCTTTCTCTTTATTTCCCTGTAACCCGAAAGGGCTCGACTTGGTCAGATGGGTGCGTGCGCTTCGGATAAGGCTAATTTAGATGCTTACACTCTAACTATGGCTAGGAGGCCATGGTCCTGACTAAGTAATGGGATCCCCGTACTTTTCCTCTTTTCTGACTTCTTTTCTGTGGAGCTTTAGAAAGCCACTGGGGAGGGAGAATGAACGATCGACTGCTTCAGATCGAGAATAAAGCATTGATAGCTTTGCAGAGGATCAAAACTTTGATTCTTCCCGAAGGTGTTCCTTGCATGCTGAAGTGAACAGGGGCGGTACCAACTACGACTAGAAAGCCATCACTCCTGTCAATGAATACCATTCATAGCTGTCTTAGTAACATAGCCGTAACGACTTTGTTTTACGGTGATAGCTTTTATATATTTACTTTCTTATAAGCTTGCATAGTGCTCTTCCTATTTGTTTTCTCGGCTTTCTTCTGCCGAACCGAACGAAGACAGTTTCTCTCCCCTCTGTACCTATTGCACTGATCTCTTCTCTTTCACTCTCTTTCTTCATTCAGGAAAGGTTAAGAGAGTCTCGGGAACAGAAAACGAAGCAGGAACAGACTTGTCCTTTGGTCGAGTTTGCTTCACTTCCACAGCTAACAAGGGGCATTTAGGACAACTCGTTCATTTAGCACAACTTCATTCCGCTCGGGCCTCTCCTGATAGTCGAGTATGTTCACTCTCGTTTCACTCGAGTCCGACTTCTCGCAACACCTGAGTACTTCGCCCTCTCCTGACAGTCGAGTGACTTCGCCCTCTCTTTTTGGAGTCCCTTCTTTTCCTAGAGGGAGCCATGCAACATATTCTTCTATTCTTCCAAGATCGAAGAAAGCGAACTTCTTTGTGAAGAAATTCCTTCTCGATTAGAGACCAGCACTCCCCTACTCTCGCCTGTCTATTCAAATCAAAGATGGAATTGGGGCTCTAGTCAGTTAGAACTCTGCCAATGCGCTTTTCTTCTATCACTTGAAGCAGTTGTCTATCCGGATGGAAAGTGGCAACAACACTAAGACAAGTCTAACAAAGAACTCTTTCTTAGTAATTCATCGGTGAGGTTAGGAGTCAGACTCGGAAGATTCTGTCAGCTGAAGGATAAGCTTAGGATCTAGTACTTGAGAGTAGATTGATGACCATCGTCGAAAAGACTAGCTTGTCCACTTCTCTTACTTTGCCCCATTTGATCAATTACACATTGCCTTCTAGCTTGTCTGCTAGTATTCTGAAAAAAAAACTTTCTTTCAAGAGTTTGCACTTTTGACAGACAGTTTGGTTTGAAGGGAGGACTCAGTCTAGACTAATCTTAGACTCGTAACAGAATGGAACCTATCAAAGACAGATCCCTAACTAGCTTTTGGCAACTCACAGCTCTCATTGTGGCTTCAAGGCTTTGAGATAAGCGATTCAAAGACCTTCATTCTATCTCATCTTCTTTGACTGGCTATTGGACTCCCTAGTGGACTCCCTAGAGATTGCCTTCATTCCTATGATCAAGACCAAGAGCATTCGACAGCTAGGTTCATTTCTCGAGGAACGCCTTCTTCCGCTCCACGCCAAAGTTGAGTATGGCCTATTTCCCTGCTGTTTCAACTTCTTTCTATAGCGCTTGGACACAAGTTTTTCTCAAGTTAATGCAACTCCGTTTCAATTCCATAATTTGACTCAAACTACATGTCAATCCCCCAGCCCACTATAGGGGAGAGTTCACTCCAGTTAGGGGGTATTACCAGCGGCTTCGACCACATCCTATCCTCTCTAGCTACTGGCTTCTGTGGGGAGGGCAAACTTCTATATTTCCCTGCTAGTGCACTACTTCCTTTTCTTTCAGAACAGAGACGGAGCCCTGCTTTAAATTGACAGAGGAGTTATTGGACGCCGGGTACATCCAGCCATCCAAAGCACCTTATGAAGCCCCAGTGTTGTTCCAGAAGAAGCGGGAGCCTACGTCTATGCATCGACTAACCTATATCTAAACAAGGTTACCCTCAAGAATAAGTACCTGATTCTGCGCGTAGAAAACCCATTCGATCCGTTGGGAGATGCAAGCTTCTTCACCAAGTTGGATCTAAAGCCGGGGTACTACCAGGTGCGCATCGCCGAGGGTAATGAACCAAAGAGGAGTATACTTTATGAATGGGAAAGCAGTCATCAAGCCAGATGCGGATGAAATTCTAACTGCTGCGCTTACGCCTTTTGATTAGACAACTCCTAGTGCCAAGCTAACTAACTAGGATTCGTTCAAAGGATTCGTGAAAACAGAAAGAAGAGCTAGCGACTCTGACGAATCTAATGTTGCCCGCGTTGAGGCGAAAAGAAAGGCGGATTCCCTATCCTATATAAGTGAATTTGTTCTTCAATCGATTCATCTTGGCCTTAGACTGCTACGGTTAGCTCTTGCCCCGAGCACCTGGACTGGCTATCTCGAAAGAAATGCTTTCATATCATAGCTGCTGACTTGGCTTTGAAACTAGTAGCTGAAGGAACGGCTACTGATTTGGGACCTAAATCATTTCATCCGGAAGTGACTGCACTCGCCTAAGCCAAGGCCAAGCTACTTTCATAACCACCAGGAAAGCCTAACTACTTGTTCGTTCCTCACCCTGTCCCTTACCTCTTACCGTGGGAAAAGCCGTTGATATTCGTAGATCGTTCGTTGATTCCCTTGCTTTTGGGCGATGATTCGATTCTTCTGGGCTTGTTGCCACTAAAGAAAGAGTTCTGCCTTCTAGCCAAGCCTTTGAGACCAAGTCAAGCTTCCCAGCAGTCAACCAAGAAAGACTCTTTCTCCCCTACTGAAGAAATGGAAGTCAGTCTGCTTTCCTTCTTAGCTTTGTTCACATCTGCTCTTTCCAGGACTGGCTATCTCTCAATGTATTCACGCATCTCGAAATAGTGAAAAGAAGTAGTCCCTCCTCCCAGAGCTGAAATAGCTGGAAAAAAAACTTCAACAGAGGTAATGCCGACTCTTCTACTTCCTGGTACTTTTGAATAAGGCAAGGCCTTTACCTATTCCCTATCACAACCACTTTCAGTAGAGGAACTTCCTCTCCTTTTAGTCGAGTTATAGCTTTCGCTTCTTCAGATCCTGATCCTTCATCAGAGGAGATCGCTTTACTTTTTTATAAGTAGCCCCATTGGCAGGACCAAGAAACTCCCATTCAAGGCGCCAATCATTCATAAATAATTCTTATATATGATATGCAATTCGATGATTCAATTTCTTGTGGAAAAGACTAGCGCAATGGCTTAATGCATTTCATTGGCAGTTTGGTCCTAACAAATTATGCTTCTTGGGAGAGGAGAACTTCCACCAAGCAATATTTGAGTTGGCTAACCCAATGATTGAGCTAGCTTCTAATCCATTTCAATCTCATCTTACACAGCAGAAGTTGTGGATTCATCCCTGGAAGCAGGCAATGCCGCCACATCTCCCCTGTGAAAGAAGGTTACGCAGCTGATTCGGTTAATCACATGTCAGAGGCATCTATCTAAATCGCACATGTCAGAACAAGACCTAGGGATCCGGTGGCACCAGGAGCGGGTAGCCGAGTTGAGATCATTCCGTTAAGACACAACCACTTTTACAGTAAATATGCATCCGCCCAGCGCCCCCTCCTTACGAATGGTTACGGGACTAGAGCGAGTCTCTTTTTCTTTGCAAGAATAGGTCTGAGCCTGATGACATTCCTGCTTTCCTTGCCATGTCCAACTAAAGTGAAAGTTAATCAACTGCAAGGAGGAATCGACCTTTTTCTACTATTCATTTGCGCCGGAAACCCCTGAATCATTTGCCCTGAACTGGTGAAAGGAATAGGAGGACTTTTCCCTCGGTGGAAGTAGGGATTTAAGCACAGTTGTGATTCCGCTTTCATGTCTTGGATTGAGCTTTCTCACTCTTTCTATGCCTCTTCCTTGTCGGCGTCCTTTGTTCGCTACTGCTTTAAAGAATGGGATGAGGCTACCTGATCGTCGAGTCGACTTCCATCAATCAATTGGATTGGATCTTATTATCCCATGGTCATAAATCTGATTCTTCACTCAGTGGGAACAGTCTTCATGGTGGTACCAGTGCGTATATATGTAGATGAGTTTTGGGTTCCCACCCTCGATTTTCCATCCAATCTTCCTATCTTCTTTTCCCTGCTTTGGAAGCATTCGATCTCTCGTGAGCAAACCCTCGTCAGAGAAAAAGGGGGCGGGAAGCCTGCGCGCGATTCCTGGGTTGGATATCCATGGCTCTCTTCTCTCTGAGTCCCCGCTAGCTTTCAAGCGTTCATTCAATCTCCCTCCCAACGCAAGGAAACCGATCGATGCACTTGGCTTTAGGTTTCG